ACGATCAACCTCTCCCATAATGATATCTATGCTACCTAGTATCGTCATAATATCAGCCAATTTCATTCTTTTAACTAACTGCGGAAGAATTTGCAAGTTGATAAAACCCGGTGGTCGAATTTTCCATCTCCAAGGAAAAACACTCTGATCTCCTATCAGAAAAATTCCCAATTCTCCTTTTGGTGCTTCGACTCTTACATAAAGTTCTTGCTTGGACAATTCAAAAGTTGGAGAAGGTTTTTTACTAATAAATCGATATTCAAAATCATTCCATTCAGGGTCTTTTATTCTATTAAAGCGTCGGATTTCTAAATTCTCATAAGGTCCCCCTGGAATTCCTTCCAGAGCCTGTTGGATAATTTTTATGGATTCTGTCATTTCACTGATTCGTACTAAATACCGAGCTAATGAATCCCCTTCTTTTTGCCATTGAATCTCCCAATCAAATTCGTCGTAACACTCATAACGATCAACTTTACGAAGATCCCATTGTATTCCGGAAGCTCGTAGCATTGGCCCTGATAAACCCCAATTGAGTGCTTCTTCTGCGCCAATAATGCCTACGCATTCAACTCGTTCTAAAAAAATAGGATTCCGTGTAATAAGCTTTTGATATTCAGCAACCCCGGTTAAAAAATAATCGCAAAAATCCAAACATTTATCTATCCAGCCATGAGGTAGATCAGCAGCGACTCCTCCGATACGAAAATAATTATGCATCATGCGCATACCGGTAGCAGCTTCGAATAGGTCATATATCAATTCTCGTTCTCGAAAAATATAGAAGAAAGGGGTCTGTGCCCCAATATCTGCCATAAAAGGGCCAAGCCATAACAAATGGGAAGCGATACGACTCAATTCCAGCATAATAGCTCTGATATAGCTAGCCCTTTTAGGTACTTGAATATTGCCTAGCTGTTCGGGTCCATTTACGGTTATTGCTTCTGTGAACATAGTAGCTAAATAATCCCAACGCGTTACATAAGGCAAATATTGTATAATTGTTCGATTTTCCGCAATTTTCTCCATCCCTCTATGTAAATAACCCAATATTGGTTCACAGTCAATAACATCTTCACCATCGAGAGTAACGATCAGTCGAAGAACACCATGCATTGATGGGTGGTGAGGGCCCATATTGACTATCATGAGGTCTTTTCTTGTAGTTGGTGCAATCATAAGTTTTTCCCGAGTCATTCTTCCGTGCATTGCTGAAAGTAAAAAGAAGTTCATCAAAATTTAAACGACTAAGCTCAAATGGTATCACGCTTCAAATTAACGAGTTTTTATCTCTCGAATATCCAACTCACCAATTAATTCTTTATAGCGTCCTCTATTTCTTTTTGACAAATAGGCCAGCAGTCGTTGACGTTTTCCCAAAATTTTCCGCAAACCTCTCTGAGATGAAGAGTCTTTTTTGTGCAATTCCAAATGTGAAGTAAGTCTCCTTATCTTAGTGGTGAAACTGAATACTTGAAATTCAACAGACCCTCTGTTTTCTTCGTTTTCTTTTTGAGAAATAACCGAAATGAATGAATTTTTTACCATAAAAAAAATTCCCCTTTCCCTTTTTACAGATATGGATTTTACCGATCAGTAATAATAATGCCATTAATTTGAATGTGGTATATACAATAATCTAATCCTAATTCCTTTCTGAACTCCTAATTTTCTGAATTCAAATCAATCAATTCAATTTCAAATTGGATTTAGATAGCGATAGAAAAGGATTGGTCCATTTTCGCATTGAAAAATTTAGACCTAAAATGAAGAAGGTTCTGTTGATTCATTTCGAGATCTAATTGAAACATTATTCATTTCATATTTCATATTGGATACTAGAATGAAATGTGAGACAAGACTTGTGATCTGTGTATTTGTTTGCTTTCATATACCCTATATATAATATAGGGTATAGGATATATAGATAAAGTGTATTATCCACAAATTTTCAATCGTGGATACAGATGTATCCTTAATATACTGAAACGACTGCCATTATTGGTATCAAACCAATAACTATTCATACAAGCTAAATCTGCTAACCGATAATTAGGCCAAAGAAAGAGCTTTAATTTCATTAATTGATTTTTCTCTCTATCAAGATGGTTATTGTCATGTGAAACTTGGCTGCTGTTTTTTACGTTCTTTCCATTCCAAAATACTGAATTTCTATCTATATCATTTCTATTCTTTGAATTGAAACAAATTAGAATTCTCAATTTTCTACGACGTCTAAACGATAAAATATTTTCAGGAACAAGCAAATCAAAATGATTTTTGTCTCTATTTCCAGTTATTCTTTGATGTGGTGAAATAGCTTCATCAAAATTATTCTTAGAAACATATCTCTGCTCTTGATATTTTTGATTAGTTTTTTTCTTACTCTTATGAACCAACGAAATACCTATGGTTTGATACATAATAAATTGTCCATCTTTTTTTCCAGACAGACGAATGGGTTCTATAATCAGTACTCCCCTTTTCATCAATTCTGTAAGAGTTAAATTTTTCTGAATCAGCATTATATCCAAACTCATTTCTCTCTTTTGAATCGAGGATATAGTAATTTTTCTTGGATCTATCAGTCTAAGCAGGAGACAATATACCTTGATATTATTGATCATTCTTTGATTCAAAGTATTGTCCCATCTCAATTGAAAAAGCAAATAACGTTTCAGGAAGAAATCTAGTTCTGCTTCCGTGTTGCTTTTGTATTGTTTTTTCTTTTTCCCTTTTTTCATGTCTGCTCTTGCATAATTTTCTTCAATATCTTTTTGTTGTGAGAGAACGGATCCAAGATCTCCTCGGCTTGTGGGTTCTTTTTCTTTTTGATTTCGATGCTTTTTATTCGATGCTATCAAAAAACTTCCCTTTTCCTTTTCATTGATCTTTTTATTTTCACTACTATTTTCATTTCTATTCAAATTTGGAAGAAGTAATTTGCTTGGTATAAACCAAGGTTTCGTTTTATATGCATTATAAAGTAACACAAATTCTGGGAAGAACCAAAGTTCCAGATTCGATATGGGACGCTTTAGCATTTTTTCATTCATTCCCATCCAATCAAAAAATCCTTTGTGAGACTTTGGTGGATTTATTTCTGGAATCATAAGATAAAAAAGATCTTTTTTAGAAATTGTTTGAGAATTATTAGTACGAATTTGAGTATTTTGATTCCTATTGGTATCGACCATGATCCAAGCCTCAATATCGATTTTTTGTCTAAGATAAAAATTGATAATTTTCCAATCAAAATATTTTCTATCGGCCGTTTTTTCCATATATAGAATATTGACCTTTTCTAGATAATTCTTAATAGGGATGTTTCTCAGCATATCAAAAAGGGTCTCTTTAGGCGTGTTATAAGAAATCTCTTGGTTTTTATTTCCTTGAAATGGAGATCTATTAAAAAAGCATTCCGTTTTATTTTCATAATTAAGAAATTTATATGATAAAAGATCATATCTATAGTATTTTTGAAAATTCTCTTTTTGATTATATAATGAATATACTTCAAATTGTTTTTGTTTTTTGGAATCAATTAATTGGTATTTTTCATATGAATGCCATTTGCTTAAATTTTCCTTTTTAGCTATACGTCGCTGATGAACTATATTTCGCCATTTTTCTGGTATTAATCTAAACCATCTGATCTGAGATAAATCGTATTGATAATGTCCTCTTAACCAGTTTTTCCATTGATTCATTTCATAACTCGGAAGTTTCTTATCCCCTAATTTCGAATGAACCATTCCTTGTGTTTCAAAAGAATTCTTTATTTCAGGCTTAAGAAAAAAAGGGATTCCTTGATATTGAAGAACAGATCTTAATTTATACGAGTTACTAACTTGGATTTGTGATAATTTGTAAAATACATATGCTTGTGACACGTAGGATAAGTCATAAAAAATATGTAAATTTGTTTTACTATTACTAATATTATCAAGTGACTTTTTTATAGTCGAAATAAACCGAATTGGATTTTTCTTTTTTTTATTAATTCTTTCTTGTTTTCTTTCATTATTGTAAATGGATTTATCAATAATTTTTTTTGTTGATTCAAGAAAAAGTTCTGTATTCATTCTGGGAATATTAATGATAGATAAAAATATATCTGTGTATATTCTTTCAATGCAAAATTTAAAAAAAAGGGGTAATTTACAGATTATTCGAGCATTTCTTCTTTTTAATATTTGCCATTTTTCGAATCTTTTAGCATTATAACTTGTTTTCTTAGGACTAAGATTATTTATTTTTGGAGTTACTTTTTTTTTCTCTTTTGTGATTCTTTCTATTTGATTTCGAATTGTACTTGTTCTATCAGTCAGATCCTTCATTTTTTTTTCTGTCAATGAAGAATTTGTCCAACTCGGAGATGTAATTTGACTAAATGATTCGTGAATTATCTGATTGCTTATTATGGAATCTTTTTCTTCTTTAATTTCGCCTGATTCATATACTTCTACTTCTCTCAATCGAAATAATAGAATTGGATTGACTTTTGAAAGTTCTTTTATTATTCTTTTTATCAAAATAACACTTTTGATAACCCATTTTTTTCTTTCTTTTGAAACTTTTCGAAGTAATTTTGTTTTTCCTATTAGAACGCGAAAATACTTCTTTTTAAATTTTCCTATTTTTTTTTCGAATTCCTTAAAAATGGGTTTAAAAAAAGAAGGTCGTTTTCGGGGCGAACCAAAAGGAAGTTCGGCTTCCATTCCCCAAACTGTTAAAAAAGAAAAAGCATCTTTTTTCTTTTTCATTAGATCTTTTTGAGAGGATTCTAGTTTCGATTTGTGCCAAGGTTTCAGACAGAAAGGAAATAAGATTTTTATCTGAATACCGTCTGTCAACCAATTTTTCGGAAATTCTGTTTCGGATAATGGAACACCGTTATAGGTACATTTAACATGCATCTCTCTATTCCATTCCTGGAAATCCTCAGACCATTCAGGAAGTTGAAATAGGAATATACGTCCAATATTTTTCGTAATTAT